ATTAAAGAAGAAAAGAAACTAATAGAAGTCGAAGACGCGGAATGGTAGTGAATAGAGAAAAAGATTCTTCTGATTTTCTTGTTCCTGAAAATATTCTATCTATCTCCTAGACGCTGTAGAGAATTGAGAATTTTCATGTCTTTCAATTCTCGTACTCGTAATTGGAAAGTTACGGAAGGAGATCCATCATTTTGCAATGAAAACAACATAAAAAACTCTGGACAATTTCGAAATCAGACCAAGCGTCTTAATACATATGCAAAAAAATTCATTATTGGCCCACCATTGATTACAAGATTTAGCTTTTATGAATCGCTATTGCTTTGATACGAATAATGGCAGTCGTTTCAGTATGTTAAGGATACAGATGTATCCACAATTCATTTAGAGTTACTTAATAGCCTATTTCTTATACTATATCTCTCCCCCGTGAAATTCTCGAGCCGAAAGATGGATGCATATGCTGTGTTTCATTTTGCTAAATGATATCAATTAAATGGTGTATCAATTCTATAAATTGGATATAGCAATAAATAAATCAGCAAAATTCTTTTATTTTAGATAGAAGAAATCTTCTATCTAAAATAAAAGAATGTACCCTTCTATCCAAATCCAATTTGGATCGATAAAATAAATCCAAATTATAGATTCCAGCAGTAGATGAATAATTGCAAATTTTTGTGTGTACGAGATTCGAATAACTTCAAAATAACTGACATAATTTTTTATTTTTCCTGATCAGAAAAATACATGAAAAAGAAAGGAGGTAGAAAAATTTTTTGATTTATGGTTAAAGAAGAAAAACAAGAAAACAGGGGTTCTGTTGAATTTCAAGTATTCAGTTTCACCAATAAGATACGGAGACTTGCTTCACATTTGGAATTACACAAAAAAGATTTTTCATCGGAAAGAGGTCTACGAAGACTTTTGGGAAAACGTCAACGTTTGCTGGCTTATTTGGCAAAGAAAAATAGAGTACGTTATAAGAAATTAATAAGTCAGTTGGATATTCGGGAGAAGTAATTTAATCGTTCGAATTTTTTTCTTATTTTATTAGTAGTCTTATAGTAGTCTTAGATTTTGCATTTTGATGAGCCTCGTTTTGAGGAATTCATGGAATAATGAATTAAGGAAGAAAAAAGAATAAGAATAAGGATACATAACATAATAAAAAGAATAGATAAGACGATATTCGCCCTCCCCCCACATATTTAATTTCTTCTCCTATACAAAAACCAGCAAGACCCACTCCATTGATAATTCCATCAATAACACCTTTATCAAAAAAATGCGTTAGTTCGGCAAATCTTCTTATACCCAGGATAAAGAGCCTAGTATAGAAAAAATCTATATAACCGCGATTATATGACCAGCTGTATACCTTTTTTTTTACTTGATCCAAAAAGTTCTTTTTGGGATTCCCTTTTACAAGGGAATTTTTAAAATTCAAATTCTGAAAAAAAGAATAAGCGGATCCATAGCATATATATGCTATGAATAGACCAAAAATAGCTAAACTTACAGAAGAAATTGCATTAGTGAGAAATTCATATGAATTTATGGAAGAATTAGAACTTTCCTCGAAAAAGCTTATTGAAGGGGTTAACCACTTTGATAATATGGTTAACTCCGATGTTCCATTATCCATTACTCCATTATCAAAAGGGATTCCTATGGATCCAATGAACAAAGTAAAAAGCAGTAATATAAGAAGAGGAAATAGCATAGTATTTCCAGTTTCGCGAGGATAGACAAAAGTATTTTTAGCTCCAAAGGAAGTACTAAAGAATCCTATCCTATTTCTTGTATTACCAGAAATTTTGGGTATATTTTGTGAAAAAAAAGAAACTCCACTCTTCGTTGTTGACAAAACAAAATCTCTATTGACTCCTTTGGGTATGCTTTTTCCCCATAAGGATATTGAATACAACGAACCTTCTTTAGTACTACTGTAATTTTGAAAATGAACACGCAAATGCCCATCAAAAGTAAGTAAATATATTCGAAACATATAAAATGCAGTTAATCCTGCAGTAAAAGAAGCTATTATTCCAAAAAAAGGTGAATACAACCAAGTATTACTAAGGATTTCATCTTTGGACCAGAAGCAAGCAAGAGGTGGAATACCACAAAGAGAAAGTGTACCCAATAAAAAAGTCGTTCTTGTAATAGGAACATATTTTTTTAAACCACCCATAAGAACCATATTCTGACTTTTATCTGGTGAATATCCAACAAGAGGTTCCATTGAATGAATAACGGATCCGGATCCCAAGAACAATAAAGCTTTCGAATAAGCATGAGTGATCAAATGGAATAAAGCTGCTTGATAAGAACCTATACCTAGAGCTAACATCATATAACCCAATTGAGACATTGTAGAATAGGCTAAGCTTCTTTTAATATCTCTCTGAGCAAGAGCTAAAGTCGCTCCTAAGAAAAGTGTTATTGTACCTACTAAGGAAATGAAACTCATTATCCAAGGTAGGGATATGAAAAGAGGAAGAAGTCGAGCTATAAGAAAAATCCCCGCAGCAACCATAGTTGCTGCGTGTATAAGAGCCGAAATGGGAGTGGGTCCTTCCATAGCATCGGGTAACCATACGTGAAGAGGGAATTGTGCAGATTTTGCAACTGCACCAAGAAATAATAAAAAAGCACACAAAGTAGTAAGTAATGAATTAATCCCATTATTAGGAATCCAGTTATTAGCTATTTTGAACAAATCTCGAAACTCTAAACTACCTGTTATCCAAAAAAAACCTAAAATTCCTAATAACAAACCAAAATCCCCTACACGATTAGTTACAAAAGCTTTTTGACAAGCACTCGCTGCAATTGGTCGTGTAAACCAAAAGCCTATCAATAAATAGGAACACATTCCCACAAGTTCCCAAAAAAAATAAATTTGTATCAAATTGGAACTAGTAACCAACCCCAACATGGAAGTAGTAAAAAAACTTATATAAATGAAAAATCTCAAATATCCTTCATCGTGAGACATATAATCGTCACTATAAATAAGAACCAAGATTCCTACAGTAGTAATTAGTATTAACATAATAGAAGTAAGGGGGTCAATCAAGTATCCAAATTCTAAGGAAAAATCATTATTGATGGTCCAAGACCATAGATATTGATAGATAGAACTCCCTTTTATTTGTTGAATAGACAGGTGAACTGAGAATACCAGAGCTATACTTAAGAGTAAAACACTAGGAAAAGCCCATATGCGACGAAGATTTTTTGTTGCTGTCGGAATAAGAAAAAGCCCAAACCCCATTGACATAATAACTGGAAGTGGGAGAAGAGGGATTACCCAGGCATATTGATATGTATGTTCCATAAGAAAAGAAATAGCAATTTTTAGTTGAAATTTATAGTTCTTTTTTCTATAAAATTGTTTCCGATTCACCAAACCTATTCTTATTTCTTTCTGAAGGAATTAAAAAAAAAAAATTAAGAATAAGAAAAAATACTGGAATTCTGATTTTTTCAAAATTTGTCTCAGTGAAATATTCAAAAATTCAGAATGGGTTTAGTTGCTTAAATTCAAAAAGTTAATCAAAGAATTTCGTTATTTAGTTATTAGATAAAAAAAGATATTTATTAAAATACAAAAAAAGATTGAATCAGTTTACTTTCTATTCTTTTTTTTATTTCTTTCTGTTAAAATGAAATAGCTCTCTTATTTCGTAACTGATTGATTGAATTTCAACTATATTTGAATTTTATATTTATCGGAAATTCTTGAATATTCTTTACTTCATATAAAATGGAAATCCTAATGACTAGAATTATCTAAGTTTTAGAATGTCTTGTTTAAGAGACTAATAATTTTTTTATTTTGACTTGAATTCAATTCTTAAATATCTTCTCAACTTAATTAACTATTTGAATTTTACCTTCGTTTTATCTCCCCATATTATATGAGGGCTTATCCCCCATACCTTAGATTTATATATGGAGTATATTTGATATATAAAGTATATTTGATATATAAATTGATTTAAATAGAAAACCCTTTGTATATAATATATCTTTGTATATATTGTATATTATTAAAACAAAGTCTAAAATATATAAGAAAAATACGCGAAAAACTCTTGTCTTATCCATATTAGACAAAATGAAGTAAAAAATAATTTCAAATTTCATTATCTTTCAGTATCTAAGTATAAATACTAAGAAAAAACAGAAAGAAGGATTGATTTGCAGCAATAGATGTCTTTCACATACAACTAGAAAAAACAAATTCCCCTTTTGAATGGCAGTTCCAAAAAAACGTACTTCGATGTCAAAAAAGCGTATTCGTAAAAATATTTGGAAGAAAAAAACTTATTTTTCCATAGTACAATCTTATTCCTTAGCAAAATCAAGATCATTTTTGAGCGGCAACGAGCATCCAAAACCAAAAGGTTTTTCTGGGTAACAAACAAATAATCAGGTTTTGGAATAATCTGAATTGACCGATCTTAAAGAAATTCCAATTATTTAATATGAATAAATAATTTGGATTCATTAATGAATGTACTTTTATGTGTCGAATTCCTGGGTACAATATTCTTAGAACTAATCCTTCTGTTATTCTGTTATATAGAACAAAAGTTTTGGTATATTGTGTCCTCAGTATTCTTTTTTCCTATCAAAGAACTTTTGATAATAGAATCCTCCTATATTTTTATGAGGATTCCATTATCAAAAGTAGAGTATTCTTGCAATAGGATTTTGAATTTCTACCTATCTTATCCAAAATCCAAAATTCACAAATAAATTGGTTTAGGACTGGTAAATCGTATTAATAAGAGCGTAAAGGCTTTGTTTCAAAATACAAAACTCTTTGTATTTAATGATGAAATTCTAATTTTCCTAAATTCTATGGATTCTCCCAATCTCGACGATTCGTGAGAAAATAACTATTATTCTTTTAAGTTAACTATTACTTCAAGTTAGCCGCCATGGTGAAATTGGTAGACACGCTGCTCTTAGGAAGCAGTGCTCAAGCATCTCGGTTCGAGTCCGAGTGGCGGCATTCTCGAAAAAGAATACAATAGATTAGAAAATGGATTCAATTCGAAATTTCCAATTTTGTAATGGGACCTTCTCCTTATGCTATTTGCAACTTTAGAACATATACTAACTCATATCTCTTTCTCAACTATTTCAATTGTGATTACGATTCATTTGATAACCTTATTAGTTCGTGAACTTAGGGGATTACGTGATTCGTCAGAAAAAGGAATGATAGCTACTTTTTTATCTATAACAGGATTCTTAGTTTCTCGTTGGGTTTCTTCGGGACATTTTCCATTAAGTAATTTATATGAGTCATTGATCTTCCTTTCATGGGCTCTGTATATTCTTCATACTATTCCTAAGATACAGAACTCTAAAAATGATTTAAGCGCAATAACTACGCCAAGTACTATTTTAACGCAAGGCTTTGCCACGTCAGGTCTTTTAACTGAAATGCATCAATCTACAATACTAGTACCTGCTCTCCAATCTCAGTGGTTAATGATGCATGTCAGTATGATGTTACTAAGCTATGCAACTCTTTTGTGCGGATCCTTATTATCCGCCGCTCTTCTAATCATTAGATTTCGAAAGAATTTCGATTTCTTTTCTAAAAAGAAAAAAAAAAAATTACTTAAAACATTTTTATTTAGTGAGATTGAATATTTCTATGCAAAAAGAAGTGCCTTAAAAAACACCTCTTTTCCTTCATTTCCAAATTATTACAAATATCAATTAACTGAGCGTTTGGATTCTTGGAGTTATCGTGTTATTAGTTTAGGGTTTACCCTTTTAACCATAGGTATTCTTTGTGGAGCAGTATGGGCTAATGAGGCGTGGGGATCCTATTGGAATTGGGATCCTAAGGAAACTTGGGCATTTATTACCTGGACCATATTTGCAATTTATTTACATAGTAGAACAAATCCAAATTGGAAGGGTACGAATTCTGCATTTGTAGCTTCGATAGGATTTCTTATAATTTGGATCTGCTATTTTGGTATCAATCTTTTAGGAATAGGTTTACATAGTTATGGTTCATTTACATTACCATCTAAATGATTACATAACATAAAACATTCATAAAATGAAGGTTTTTTCCCATTTTTGTTTGATTGGAGAACCCCTTTGAAAAGACGTTCAAAGGGGTTCCCAAAAATTCGAAATAGATCTAATTAGACTTTTTTACTTTTTTCAGAATTTTTTGGTTTTTCATGAAATATAGAGCGGACTAGTTAAAAAAAGAAAATCCTATTTAGGATAATAATTGGATAAGAGAGCCTCTACCCTGTCAACGGATAGCGAGAGAACAAAATCTGGATAAATACCAATTCCTATTACTGGTAAAAAGATACAGATTAAAAGAAAGAGTTCTCGTGGTCCAGAATCCACAAAATTTGCGTTTGGAACATGAAATAACTTGTATCCATAGAACATCTGGCGTAACATAGATAATAAATAAATAGGAGTTAATATCATTCCAATTGCCATTACAAAAGTAATTAGCATTTTTGGCATTAACATAAATTTTGGACTAGTAATTAGTCCAAAAAATACTACTAATTCTGCAACAAAACCGCTCATTCCTGGTAAGGCAAGAGAAGCCATTGAAAAGCTACTAAACATAGTAAACATTTTTGGCATTGGTATAGATATCCCTCCCAGTTCTTCGAGATAAACAAGACGCATTCTATCACAAGCCGTTCCTGCCAAGAAAAATAGTGTAGCACCGATAAATCCATGGGATAATATTTGTAAAATAGCTCCATTTAGTCCAATGTTGGTTATGGAACCAATTCCTATAATTATGAAACCCATGTGAGATACGGAGGAGTAGGCTATTCTTTTTTTGAAATTTCGTTGACCAAGAGAAGTTGAAGCTGCATAGATTATTTGCACCGCTCCTATTATTACCAACCAGGGGGAAAATAGATAATGAGCATGAGGTAACAATTCCATATTGATCCGAATCAATCCGTATGCTCCCATCTTTAATAGGATTCCCGCTAAAAGCATACATGTACTGTAATGTGCTTCCCCGTGGGTATCTGGTAACCACGTATGTAGAGGTATAATCGGCAATTTGACAGCATAAGCAATAAGGAAGCCAAAATAAAGTAGTATTTCCAGTGTTGCAGGGTATGATTGATTAATCAATCGTTCCAAGTCTAAGCTTGGTTCGTTGGAACCATATAAGCCCATACCCAGAACTCCGATTAAGAAAAAAATGGAACCACCTGCAGTATACAAAATAAACTTGGTAGCTGAATATAGACGCCTTCTTCCCCCCCACATGGCTAAAAGTAAGTAAACAGGAATTAATTCTAACTCCCACATGATAAAAAAAAGTAAAAGGTCTCGTGAAGAAAATAATCCTATTTGACCGCTATACATTGCTAGCATCAGGAAATAGAATAATCGCGAATTCCGGGTAATTGGCCAAGCCGCTAAAGTAGCTAAAGTAGTGATAAATCCTGTCAATAAAATAGATCCTAATGAAAGTCCATCGATTCCCAATCTCCAGTGGAAATCAAAAACATCTATCCATTTAGAATCCTCCCTTAATTGGATTAAGGGATCCTCTAATTGGAAATGATAACAGAATGCATAAGTCATTAGAAGGAATTCTAATAAACAAATAGATATAGTATACCACCTAACGATTTTGTTTCCTTTATGGGGTAAAAAGAAAATTAATGAACCTGCAAATATCGGAAAAACAACAAGTATTGTTAACCAAGGAAAATAACTCATGATAAAGTAATAAAGACAAGATACGTTTTGACCAGAAAAGCCCATGCTCGATTATTTTGAGCACAGGCTTCTTCGGTAAAGAGGAATCAGACGATTCAAGTGGAGTTTTTTGTAACGTATCAATAAGATAGAGCCATGCTGCGGGTTGTTTCAGGCCCTAAATAAACGCGGACACTTAAAAAATCTGTTGGACAGGCGGATTCGCATCTCTTACAACCCACACAATCTTCGGTTCTCGGCGCAGAAGCAATTTGCTTGGCTTTACATCCATCCCAAGGTATCATTTCTAATACATCTGTTGGACAAGCTCGTACACATTGAGTGCATCCTATACATGTATCATAAATTTTTACAGAATGTGACATTGGATCTAGAAATTTTCCTTTTCAACATAACAATTTTCGATCTGGTAAAATGAAATTAGTACTATATAAGTTCTATGTATTGTAAACACCAGACGAAGCAATGGTTTATCCAAACTTTAATAAATAATGCAATATATTTCTTAATCTGTTTGTGAGAAAGCGTGAAAAGAGCCAAGAGACTTGAATTTAAGGCTTCAACAGTCATAATTATACGAATTCTACATACTAATTCGAATTAGCCAATAAATTGGCTATTATCTTTGCAATATAAATTATTGCAATTTGAATATTGCAATATCAATGAATTGCAAAAATGCAAAATTCAATAAGTAAAAAAGAATACTCTGAAATAACTTACTTCAAAAATGGGTATTCTCAAATAAAAATAAGAAAAGAAGACTCGAATTTTATTAATCTTAATGTTCCATATTATTATATATGTGCCTTTGTTTAGAGAATTCTATGTCTAATTATTCAAAAAATTCGATTGATTGATACGAGTTGATTTCCTGTTACGATGGATGGAAGAAAGAATGGATAGTCCAATAGCTGCTTCAGCCGCCGCAAGGGCTATAACAAAAATTGCGAAAATGTCTCCTTTTAATTGGCGACTATCAAATAGAGCAGAAAATGTTACGAGATTTAGATTAATTGAATTCAGTATAAGTTCAAGACATATTAGAGCTCTAACCATGTTTCGGCTTGTAATCAATCCATAGATACCAATCGAAAATAAATAGACACTCAAAAAAAGTACATGCTCAAACATCATTAACTAACTCCTTATCAATCTCGATTCATTTCAATATGAGGACAAGAATTGAACCGATTCAATTAATTAGAATAGAACAATTACGCAACAAAAGAGAAAAGAAAGTATTTGTTGTGTTGACAGTAGATGGATTTTACTAAATCAAAATTGTTTTATTCTTTAGTTATTTTTTTAGATTTGAAATTCTTAGAATTTATTATTGTCTAGCCATAGTAATTGCACCTATTAAAGAAACTAGAAGAATTAGGGAAATGAGTTCAAACGGAAGATAAAAATCGGTTGCTAAATGAATCCCAATTTGTTGAACGTTATTTATGAGACCCTGTTCTACTATTTGGTTTGATCTTGTAGTCCAAAGAATTCCATACCATGACGTATCTGGGATAGTAGTCATTAGTGAAAAAGGAATAGTTATAGAAACGAGTGAAGTAAACCCATCTCCAATAGTCCAATAATTCTTATCTTTAGACCACTCTGAGCCATTTACAAACATTACAGCAAATATGATCAAGACATTTATGGCTCCCACATAAATAAGAAGTTGTGCGACAGCTACAAAGTAGGAATTCAATAAAAAATAGAATAAGGATATACAAACAAGAACTAATCCCAGCGAAAAGGCAGAATAAATGGGGTTGGTAAGTAATACTACTCCTAGACCCCCTAGTAGAAGAACAAATCCCCCAAATAGCACAAGAATCTCATGTATTGGTCCAGGTAAATCCATTATGCATAAGAAGAAATTAATAGTATAAAATTTTTCATGAACTGACTAAAACTAAAAGATTCAAGGAAAGAAAAAGGGATTAGGATATTTATATATAAATTGTATAGTTAGAAATCACATCACGAAAATCTACTCTCATTTTAAATCATGAATAATTTGTAATAAGCAGTAGTTATTCATTTTTCTTTATAGTTAGTAAAAAACTATTGGATTTTTCTAACAAAAAAATCCTAGTACCTAGTAATCAGTAATCGTTCTTGAATTCCAAGATTTTTCTTCGTCTATTTTACTTTGAGGCGAATTCCTAATTGTTTGAATTGTGTAATCTCCCATTATGGAGACTGGTAACCGACTCAAAGCAATTTGATTGTAATTCAATTCATGACGATCATAAGTAGAAAGTTCATATTCTTCAGTCATTGATAAACAGTTTGTCGGACAATATTCAACACAGTTACCACAAAATATACAAACTCCGAAATCAATACTATAATTAAGCAATTGTTTCTTTTTAATATCCTTTTCAAATCTCCAATCCACAAGGGGTAGATCTATTGGGCATACACGAACACATACTTCACATGCAATACATTTATCAAATTCAAAGTGTATTCGCCCGCGGAAACGCTCTGATGTAATTGATTTTTCATAAGGGTAGTGAATCGTTATAGGTAAACGATTTGTGTGGGATAAGGTAATTATGAAACCTTGACCAATGTATCTTGCGGCACGTATTGTTTGTTGACCATAACTAATGAACCCAGTTATCATAGGGAACATATTCTAAATATCTATGAAAAAGGTATGTTTCTTTCTCTTGTTTGAGAGAACTTTTGTGTTGAAGATATTCTTACTGTTATTGTATTATCTTATTTATAGTGAAACTAGTTGGGAAGAAGTTGTTAATAAGAGATTGCCCAGAGAAATAGGTAAAAGAAATTTCCATCCAAGATTTAATAACTGATCCATTCTCATCCGGGGTAAAGTCCATCTTATTGTGATAGAAATGAAGAGAAATAAAAAAGCTTTAGTTAATGTAATAAGGATACCCATTATCATTTCCAAAATTCCCACAATTTTATTCATTTGGAAAAATCCAAAAAAGGATATATAGGGAATAGAAAAATTCCACCCGCCTAAGTAGAGAACAGTTACAAATAATGAGGAAACTAATAAATTTAGGTAAGAAGCAAGATAAAATAAACCATATTTAATACCGGAATATTCGGTTTGATAACCCGCTACTAATTCTTCCTCTGCTTCTGGTAAATCAAAAGGTAATCTTTCACATTCTGCCAAAGAAGAAATTAGAAAAACTAGAAAACCTATAGGCTGACGCCAAAGATTCCATCCAAAAAAACCATATTTTGACTGTGCTTCAACTATATCAACCGTACTTGAACTGTTAGATAATCATAGTCGATGATAACATCACAGTTCCCACCGCTATTCCAAAACCGTACATGAAACCTTAGCTTCATACGGCTCCTCTATGATCAGAAAAAAGGATTTTTTCTTTTCGATCTTATCCCCCGGGCGTAGATAGAATTAAGTAAGATAAAATTGATTGGAAAATCCTAAATTAGACCAAAGCAATTCCGTCTGCTAAAATAATAAAAAAGCGCTTCCGAATTGATCTTATCCTTTATATAATAAAATGACAGTTTTTTCTTGTTCAGTAATAACTTATTATTGGAATAAAACACTCGTTATAGCAATTAATAAATGAAAAGAATTGGATATTAGTTCATGAGGAATTCAATTCTGTATGAATATAGATAAAAGAAAGAATAAATAAAGATAAAGATCTTTTTTTGTATTGCATTCCATATCTTTTGTCCTATTCTTCTTTCCCGGGGAAGGGGATACTTAAAAAGAAAAAAGAAATAAAGGGTTAATTCGTTCTTGATAGCTATTTCCTTAACAAGTGAATGGGAATATACTCTGGATCGGAATCCGAAGAAAGTACTACTTGATCATTTCCACCAATTTCAAGTCCTTATTATGATTCCTTTTATGAGGAAAAATGTCTAATGATTTAGATTCTCTCATTACTAATCCTTTATGTACTTTAGTGTTCCTAATCCCTCACTAACTTTTTATGGATTCTTTTATATGGTTATAAGTTCTAGTAATAATTAAAAAAAAATATTCTAGTAATGGAATTCCATATCGTGAATCCTTTATTCTTGCCCGCTTCAAGATATGATGACTAATCAAACAATCTCAATCTTGGGGTAAAGAGTTTACACTGCTTATGTTTACTTCAACTTTTTCTTGTACGTAGGAAATGAGATTTTTTATTTTTACTACAAATTAATAAGCTGTTTTGTTTCACTCATATAGCTATCTAGTTTAACTTACCGACCTGAATACAGAATAAGAAAAGGAAGATAAGTATTCAATGGATTTTAGAGGAAAAGCTCCTTTTTTAACGAATCACACGTAGAGATATTGCTAGCACACAAAAAGTTAATGGTATTTCATAACTGATAGATTGAGCAGCTGCTCGTAGACCACCTGAAAAAGAATATTTATTATTTGAGCTATATCCTGCCATAAGAAGACCAATAGGAGCAACACTTGAAATGGCAATCCATAAAAAAACACCAATACTAAGATCAGCTAAAACAAAATGATATCCAAAAGGGATAACTAAAAAACTTAATAAAACGGATATGACTGCTATAGAGGGTCCAATGCTAAATAAAGGAATCTCTCCTCGGGATGGGAGGATATCCTCTTTAAAAATCAGCTTAGTTCCATCTGCTATAGCTTGAAGCAGTCCTAGGGGGCCGGCATATTCAGGACCAATACGTTGTTGTATCGATGCGGATATTTCTCTTTCTAACCACACAATTACAAGTACTTGTATTGTGATTCCCAGTAGGAGGGTCAAAATAGGTAGAATCCATATCAGTCCATAAACTTCTTTTAATAATTCCGATTTCGAAAAAGAATTGATAGTTTCTACCTCTACCCTATCTATTATCATTTCAACGATCAACTTCCCCCATAATGATATCTATACTACCTAATATCGTCATGATATCAGCCAATTTCATTTTTTTAACTAGTTGAGGAAGAATTTGTAAATTAATAAAACCGGGTGGACGAATTTTCCATCTCCAGGGGAAAAGACTGTCATCTCCTACCAGATAAATTCCTAATTCACCTTTTGGAGCTTCTACTCTTACATAAAGCTCTTGCTTTGATAATTCAAAATTTGGGGAAGGTTTTTTACCAAGAAATCTATATTCAAAATCATTCCATTCCGAATTCTTTGCTTTCTTAAAGCGTCGGGCTTCTAAATTCTCATAAGGGCCTCCAGGAATTTTCTCTACAGCCTGTTGAATAATTTTGATGGATTCCTTCATTTCACCAATTCGTACTAAATAGCGAGCTAACGAATCTCCTTCTTTTTGCCATTGGACTTTCCAATCGAATTGATTGTAAGACTCATAAGGATCAATTTTACGAAGATCCCATTGTATTCCAGAAGCTCGTAACATTGGTCCTGATAAGCCCCAATTTACAGCTTCTTCTCCGCTAATAAAACCTACTCCTTCAACTCGTTCTAAAAAAATAGGATTCCGTGTAATAAGTTGTTGATATTCAACAATTCCTCGTAAAAAATAATCACAGAAATCTAAACATTTATCGATCCATCCATAAGGTAGATCGGCAGCTACTCCTCCGATGCGAAAGTAATTATGCATCATTCGCATACCTGTAGCAGCTTCAAATAGATCATATATCAATTCTCTCTCTCTAAAAATGTAGAAAAAAGGAGTCTGTGCGCCGAGATCCGCCATAAAAGGCCCAAGCCATAACAAGTGAGAAGCTATACGGCTCAATTCTAACATAATTACCCGAATATAGCTGGCTCTTTGAGGTATTTGAATATTCTCTAAGAATTCTGGTGCATTTACCGTTATTGCTTCTGTAAACATAGTAGCTAAATAATCCCACCGTGTTACATAAGGCAAGTATTGTATAATAGTTCTGTTTTCTGCGATTTTTTCCATTCCTCTGTGTAAATAGCCTAATATGGGTTCACAATCAACAACATCTTCACCATCAAGAGTAACGATCAGTCGAAGAACACCATGCATTGATGGGTGGTGAGGGCCCATATTGACTATCATTAGATCTTTTCTTGTAAACGGTAGACTCATATTCTTTTTTCTTCCTTAATTCATTATTCCATGAATTCCTCAAAACGAGGCTCATCAAAATGCAAAATCTAAGACTACTATAAGACTACTAATAAAATAAGAAAAAAATTCGAACGATTAAATTACTTCTCCCGAATATCCAACTGACTTATTAATTTCTTATAACGTACTCTATTTTTCTTTGCCAAATAAGCCAGCAAACGTTGACGTTTTCCCAAAAGTCTTCGTAGACCTCTTTCCGATGAAAAATCTTTTTTGTGTAATTCCAAATGTGAAGCAAGTCTCCGTATCTTATTGGTGAAACTGAATACTTGAAATTCAACAGAACCCCTGTTTTCTTGTTTTTCTTCTTTAACCATAAATCAAAAAATTTTTCTACCTCCTTTCTTTTTCATGTATTTTTCTGATCAGGAAAAATAAAAAATTATGTCAGTTATTTTGAAGTTATTCGAATCTCGTACACACAAAAATTTGCAATTATTCATCTACTGCTGGAATCTATAATTTGGATTTATTTTATCGATCCAAATTGGATTTGGATAGAAGGGTACATTCTTTTATTTTAGATAGAAGATTTCTTCTATCTAAAATAAAAGAATTTTGCTGATTTATTTATTGCTATATCCAATTTATAGAATTGATACACCATTTAATTGATATCATTTAGCAAAATGAAACACAGCATATGCATCCATCTTTCGGCTCGAGAATTTCACGGGGGAGAGATATAGTATAAGAAATAGGCTATTAAGTAACTCTAAATGAATTGTGGATACATCTGTATCCTTAACATACTGAAACGACTGCCATTATTCGTATCAAAGCAATAGCGATTCATAAAAGCTAAATCTTGTAATCAATGGTGGGCCAATAATGAATTTTTTTGCATATGTATTAAGACGCTTGGTCTGATTTCGAAATTGTCCAGAGTTTTTTATGTTGTTTTCATTGCAAAATGATGGATCTCCTTCCGTAACTTTCCAATTACGAGTACGAGAATTGAAAGACATGAAAATTCTCAATTCTCTACAGCGTCTAGGAGATAGATAGAATATTTTCAGGAACAAGAAAATCAGAAGAATCTTTTTCTCTATTCACTACCATTCCGCGTCTTCGACTTCTATTAGTTTCTTTTCTTCTTTAATGCAATAGCTATAGTTTGATATAGAATCCATTTCTCAAAGTAAT